ATAATATATCAAAATCTATTACTCCTTGATCAAAAGAAATTCCTATTGATCCAACCAACAAAGTAAATAGTACTAATACAAGAAGAGGAAATAGCATAGTATTGTCCGATTCGTGAGGATACATGGAAGTGTATTTATTTCCAAAGTAAGTACTAAAGTATCGTATCCTATTTCTTACATTATTATCAATTTTCGATCTTTCTTTTGCAAAAAAAGAAAACTTTTTATTCATTGTTGATAAAAGTAAATTTGGATTGACTCCTCTTGGAGTTCCTTTTCCCCATAGAGATATGGAATAGAACGAACCATTTTTTGTGCTACTGTAATTTTTAAAATGAACGCGAAAATACCCATCAAAGGTAAGTAAATATACCCGAAACATATAAAATGCGGTTAATCCTGCTGTGAAATAAGCTATTACTGCGAAAATTGGTGAATACAACCAACTATCATTAAGAATGTCATCTTTGGACCAAAAACAAGCAAGAGGTGGAATACCACAAAGAGAAAGTGTACCCAATAAAAAAGTAGTTCTTGTAATTGGAACATATCTTGTTAAACCACCCATAAGAACCATATTCTGACTTTTATCTGGTGAATATCCAACAATAGGTTCCATTGAATGAATAATAGATCCGGATCCCAAAAACAATAAAGCTTTTGAATAGGCATGAGTGATCAAATGGAATAAAGCAGCTCGATAAGAACCTATACCTAGAGCTAACATAATATAACCCAATTGAGACATTGTAGAATAGGCTAAGCTTTTTTTAATGTCTCTTTGAGCAAGGGCCAAAGTAGCCCCTAATAATAGTGTTATTACACCTATTAAAGAAATGAAATTCATTATATAAGGTATGACTATGAAAAGAGGAAGAAGCCGAGCTACAAGAAAAATTCCTGCTGCTACCATAGTAGCAGCGTGTATAAGAGCCGAAATAGGAGTGGGTCCTTCCATAGCATCAGGTAACCATACGTGAAGGGGGAATTGTGCGGATTTAGCAACTGCACCGATGAATAATAAAGAAGCACACAAGGTAGCAAATAAAGAATTGACCCCATTATTCTGGATTAAGTTATTAGTTATTTCGAGCAAATACCGAAATTCTAAACTACCTGTTATCCAATAAAAACCTAAGATTCCTAACAATAAACCAAAATCCCCTACACGATTAGTTACAAAAGCTTTTTGACAAGCACTTGCTGCAATTGGTCGTGTGAACCAAAACCCTATTAATAAATAAGAACACATTCCCACAAGTTCCCAAAAAATATAAATTTGTATCAAATTTGAACTAGTAACTAATCCCAGCATAGAAGTATTAAAAAAACTCATATAAGCAAAAAATCTCAAATATCCTTGATCGTGATACATATACTTGTCACTATAAATAAGAACCATGATTCCAACAGTAGTAATTAGTATTGACATAATAGAAGTAAGTGGATCGATCAAGTATCCAAACTCTAAGGAAAAATCATTATTGATGGTCCAAGACCATAGATATTGATAGATAAAACTTCCATTTATTTGTTGAATAGACAGATTGGCTGAAAACACCATAGCTATACTTAAGAGTAAAACACTAGGAAAAGCCCACATGCGACGAATATTTTTTGTTGCTGTCGGAATAAGTAGAAGCCCAAATCCTATTGACATAGTAACTGGAAGTGGAAGAAAAGGTATTATCCACGCATATTGATATGTATGTTCCATAAGAAAAGAAACTCTTTTTTCTTATAATTACAAATTGTTCTCGATTCACCAATTCTTATCTTTTTTATCCTTTTAGAAAGGAACAATAATAAAAGAAATCAACAAAAAAAAATATCTGAAAAAAAAGTCAAATATTGGGATTCTTAATTATTCTGATTTTTTTTTCCTCATGTCATTTATATATGTGATGTGTGATGTGCGCGCATACGTATATGTGATATATATATCACATATACATGTATATATAAATATATTTGTATTATATATATTTGTATGTTTATTATATATTTATATGTTAAAGTAAAAAAACAATGTATATTAAAAAGAGTATATTAAAAAAATTATCCACATACACGAAATAAGTATAGATAATAACTAAAAAGAACGATCTATTTTGAAGAATACATGTCTTTCACATACAACGATAAAAGGAGGAACCCCCCTTTTTTGA